CGTTATTTGAATTTCGATGAAACAATACATCAATGAGAAGTTAGTTCAATAAGTTCATAAAATTCTTTTTTATTTTCTACATTATAGAATATAGGGAAGGGGAAGGAGGCCAAAACTCATGTTACAAAAAAAAAGAAATAGGACTGGAATCGACACATTGATTTTTTTTTTTGCAATTCTTTCGAACCGTATGCATCCAAAGGTGCACGTACGGTTCCTCAGGGATACAATTTTGCCCTAATCAACCGACTTCATCGAGAAAGATTACTTTTTTTAGGCCAAGAGGTTGATAGCGAGATCTCGAATCAACTTGTTGGTCTCATGGTATATCTCAGCATAGAAGATGATACTAGGGATCTTTATTTGTTTATAAACTCTCCAGGCGGATGGGTAATACCAGGAATAGCCATTTATGATACTATGCAATTTGTGTCACCGGATGTACATACAATATGTATGGGATTAGCCGCTTCAATGGGATCTTTCATTCTGGTCGGAGGAGAAATTACCAAACGTCTCGCATTCCCTCACGCTTGGCGCCAATGAGTTTTTATTTGAGAAAAAAAAAGAAGACTATGCCTTCGCTGTATCGAATATGAATCAAATAAAAAAAGAAAATCAAATAAAGAATAAGTAATAATAGCATGGCACTTCGAGTTCGATATGAACAAACCATTATTGTTTTTTTCTAACATGAGATTTTGTATCGAGATAGTAGTATGAAAGAAGGGTTATTCCCAATTTGATCTTATGTGTCAAGAGTAAATTTCAGCGTCACAAACCATTTTTCTTCCACACCAGAAGTCTCTTTCTTATCTTTATGTTATGAGAGAAAGAGTAAAAAAAATTGGATCGTATCAAAAAGAAACTTTGGGATTGCTAAACCACAGACGAGATAAATAGATAAATATATAAAGCAACAGAACCATCATAGTATTTTTTTTTACTACTATGAATATGAAAGGAAGGGTGGTAAATGGATCATTTAACGATTTGGATGGGTTCTATTTATTATTTTCGATAGAAGAAATTCCATTGCAGAGCCGTATGCAATGTAAAAAAGATGCCCGTACGGTTGTTTCATTCTATTTTTTTCTTGTTATTTTAATTCCCCCTTACTTTAACCCAATCGTGCGAGATAGAGATAGAAGAACCGTTCATTATGTTATGTCAATATCATCAGGGTTATGATTCACCAACCTGCTAGTTCTTTTTACGAGGCACAAGCAGGGGAATTTATCCTGGAAGCAGAAGAACTATTGAAGCTTCGCGAAACCCTCACAAAAGTTTATGTACAAAGAACGGGCAACCCTTTATGGGTTATATCCGAAGATATGGAAAGGGATGTTTTTATGTCAGCAACAGAAGCCCAAGCTCATGGCATCGTTGATCTTGTAGCGATCGAAAATGAAAATACTGGGGATTTCTTATAAATATAGAATTCCATTTCAAAAATTGAATTTTCTGTGTGAATAGAAATCATTCATAATAATCAACCATCAGGTTAAGATCGATCTAAGCCAACCCGCTCTATTCTATCTAGAATGAGATTCTATAGACACAACATGCCAACCATTAAACAACTTATTAGAAACGCAAGACAGCCAATAAGAAATGTCACGAAATCTCCCGCTCTTCGAGGATGTCCTCAGCGTCGAGGAACATGTACTAGGGTGTATGTGCGACTCGTTCAGTTCAGATCATGAGTTTGAAGAAATGAAAAAATTTTTTCCAGTATAAACGACCACTACCAACGAATTAGGATAGATAGAGTGGAAGACGGGCATTTAATTGACTCTTATCTAAAAATGATGATCTATCATCTACGTATTATGTTATGGAATTTATGGTTTCTATTGGTGCAAATCCAATCACTCCGTTTGAGATGAGAAGCAATTCTCCATTGGTAGCAAATAGTTATCCATTAAGCGGAGGAAATAGTCTTATAAGAAGCAAAAAGGTTATGCTCCTATTTTTGAAAAAACGGACTAACAGGGTCAGCTACCTAGCCAACTTTCAGAATTAAATGCCGTCACTGTATGGATAGCTTTTTGTGAAAAGTACTATTACTTTCTAATTAGAATTTAAAAAAGAATTATAATTGAAAAATAAATGGGTAGAGCCAAAGAGTGTGAACTATACAAGTTCACAATAAAATTCGATGAAATGAAAGAAGAGGCTCCGGTGTATAGAGAGGACCTCACCGTTTCAAAAGTTGCCATAAAAACGAGGGAACCCACTATTCTTTTTTATTTAGTAGCAGTCGAATTTCTTATTTCCAGGCGAGATAAGATACCTGGAAGAAAGAAAAAATCGTGGTCGGGAAGGTCATAGTCGCAAAAGCCATTGGAATTTATATTTTATATATCGGAAGAATCCGTTTTGTTATTAATCGACCGGAGGAAAAGGATGACTGAAAGAAGAGAAATCAATTAGTTATTCAAGAAAGTTTCATTTGATTCAATGACCAGAGTTAAACGAGGATATACAGCTCGGAGACGTCGAAAAAAAATTCGTTTATTTGCATCAACCTTTAGAGGGGCTCATTCAAGACTTACTCGAATGACTACTCAACAAAGAATGAGAGCTTTGGTTTCCTCGCATCGAGATAGGAGCAGGAAAAAGAGAGATTTTCGTCGTTTGTGGATCACTCGGATAAATGCAGTAACTCGTGAGGATAGGCTATTCTATAGTTATAGCCTATTCATACACAATCTGTACAAGAGACAATTGCTTCTGAATCGTAAAATACTTGCGCAAATAGCCCTATCAAATAAGAATTGTTTTGATATGATTTCCAATAAAATCATCAATCAAAAAGAAAATATAAATCAAATAAAGGAAGAAAAGAATCTTAATAGTTAATAGAATCTACTATATAGGAAACAAGAATGATAGGAAACAAGAATGATTGAAACAGAATTTCCCGGAGAATGGACTCCGGGAAGATAGAAGAAAAAAAATTAAGATTTGAATAGTAGGAATAAACGAACATCTTTCAAGAAAAAAAGATTTCTTCCCCATTTTTCCTTTTTTATAACACAAGAATCAAATCTGGATTCTAGTTTTTTTTTGAGCAAAACATTAATCTGAGCTTGAATTCCGATTGGAGTTTTGAGGAGTATATCTATTTATTTTTAGTTCTAGGACCAGTAGTTCTAGGGATCGACTCCACTCTCTCCAATTGTTTCTCATTATTACGAAAAGGTAACAAAGATAAAATACGAGCTTGTTTTATAGCAATAGTAATTAATCGTTGTTGTTTCAAGGTCAACCTATTCACCCGTCTAGATAAGATTTTTCCTTGTTCACTAATAAATCGACTAATTAAACTCATGTTTCTATAATCGATTCGATCCCCCGATCCAATTGGGGGTAAACGCCTACGAAAAGATCGCTTGGATTTACGAAAAGGTTGTTTGGATTTATCCATGGTTTTCTTATTCCTTGTTTGTTTATTCCTTATATAGAAAATAATCTAGAAAATACAATTCTAATTTTTTCTTATTCATTTCAGATCCGACCAAAATAGGATTTGGTTTGTATTATATATGTTAAGATGTAAAGTTCTTACTCTTCCCGCTCCTTGGAAAAATCACACATGCATTCTATTCCATCTATTTCTTTATTTCCCCATGAATCGTATACTTTTGACAATAGCGACAAAATTTTTTCAATTCTAATCGATTGGGTGTATTGTGTCGATTCTTTTGAGTAATATATCTAGAAATGCCCGGCGATTCTTTATTAACACCCTTTCGAACACAACAGGTACATTCCAAAATCACTAGAATTCTGATATCTTTACCCTTGGCCATGAACCTCCTTTTCATTTTGTATCGACTTCACTTTAGAATTCCCCTCATTTTCTTTTTTATCCGAACCAAATAAAAAAGAAAATAAGAAATAAGAAGAAAATAAAAGAATCTATATTCTATATCTATATTAAGAAAAGTTACTAACTAGAAATCAAATTTGTAAATATTTTTTTTTTTCTTCATTAATAGAAGAATATTCAGGATATAGTAATAATTAAGTAATACAATTTTTTCTAACTAGGAATTATTCCTATCCTAATCTCAGTATTTTCTTCTTTCTATGTTCGAATTTCGCGCCCCTAGACTGGATTCACATTTCCATTTCTTTTCCCCAAAATTCTATCGTAGATTCACTATATTTTGACTGAGGTTCGATACACCTTTTCTTTCTCTTTCTTTTTTCTTTAGGATAGGAAAGAAAAAGGGAGCGAAATTGGAGCCATGTTACGTAGAATTGTATCTCAAATCTTCTTCATTTCTTCACATATAAATACAAGAATTCAATCAGAATGAAAAAAAGGGGAATGACAAGGCATCTGGAAATAAACGATTAATTTCTATCAATAGACCTGCTAAAGACCCAAACCATAGAGTGGTTAGCACAGGTGCCGTGGAGAGATATGTTTTTATATCTCGCATTGAAAATCCTCCTTCTTCTTTATATTTTATATTTTCTTTTTTTTTTTTTCTTGTTTATTGTAATTCTTTATTTGTATTGTATATTGTAATACATATATAGTCCTAGTTCGATATTCTAATACATAGATCATAGATAACCCGATCTTGTAGTTCAAGATCATTTGTTTTTGCGCGAAATGAAATTATAATTAGGAATTACTAACTAAAATGCATATGTACAATGACCCAGCAGATGAAATTTTGCCGCCCCCTAAAAAAGAAAAAAAATGACAAGAACATTCTCTACCTATTTTTATAGGTAGAGGAAAAAAGAAGGATGTGGAAAACAAGACATGGATTTTATACAATGACACTATACAACAATTTTGAAAAGGGATGTAGCGCAGCTTGGTAGCGCGTTTGTTTTGGGTACAAAATGTCACGGGTTCAAATCCTGTCATCCCTACCTATTCTTTCTCCTATGGACAGTTACGAGGGATTCATTGAGTAAGATCGGGTAAAATATAATCTTTCATTTTTACTTTTGACATACTATATGTACGC